ACATAAAAAAAGTTGGAAATTCATCCAGTCAACATAATCATAATATTAGATTCATAGAAATGATAAAAGGATGCTTTGTTTCTGATGATGTTTTTGAAAAATGGAATCCCTTGATTGATTCATAATATCTGTTCCGCCATAGTATGAGGGCCCCTTCCGAAACAAGAAGAAAGAAGGAATCAATTGATTTTTTGGATGACACAGGATTTCTACAGATGAGACATCCTGCAAAACATTTCTATACTAATTTAATTGAACCTTACTCTACTCTATTCTATAAAAATAAAATTTCATCAAGTAAAAAAAGACTCTTAATGTTCCGGTTGAAAAGGGAAAATCTTGGATTTTTGCACATATCCAAATCCTTATTTATTATCTTATCTTAAAATTTTATTTTTTTTTTACTTGAAATTTTATAAGTTTGTTGAAGAAGTTCTATTTGTTTACTAAGCCATCCCCCTTTTTTGTTTGTCCGCCACTTCTTATGAATCTAAAGAAAGAGGTTCCGATAGACCTGGAAAAGAAAACAGTAATCTTTGACGAACAAGATCAAGAATCATTATTATTTCGACACAAGAAAAGGAATTTTCTTGTGTCGAAAATTAGGAAGACAAGTAATCCCTCCCAGAATCATTCTTTCATTTATCCCTTGCCGCGTATTCTCTTCCTACTTAATGTTATGCCGCCTATTGTCTATTAGAATTCGATTCTATTAGATAGAAAAAACTATTGATGCATTCCATGGCATTTACAATCTGGCAATAAGAAGCCTCACACCGCTCCAATTTGGATTGAAAAAAAAAAAAAGGGGGGGGTCAAGTAGTCTTCTTCGCAATATACATACTATTACTAGGAATGGGATACAAGCAATTCCCGGCATCTCGCAGAAAAGCAGTATAAACAAAGCAAGACAAGGGGCTTTCCGTATTTTTTTGGATCATACATAATTGCATTGATCAACAATAATTCGGCCCTTTTTACCAACTTGATGAATCCGTGGATCTAGAAATTCATTTCGGACAATTGAACCTTCTCAAACTGTTTCTTTTTGAGAACCAAAAAGATTTGTGCTAGGATAACAGATGCCAAGAAGAACAACAAACCTTGGACACGTAATGGATCTTGAAGTACTATTTCCGCATCTCCCTGACCAAATCCACCCACATTGGGATTACTCGTTAATGGCTGATCAAGCTTGATGGATTCACCCTCTGAAACAAGAAGTTCTGGTCCTGGAGGTATAATATCAACCACTTGGTGTCCATCCGATGCATCGGCTATGCTTATTTCATATCCCCCTTTTTCTTTACGTACTATTCTGCTTACTATACCTGCTGCTGTAGCATTATAGACTGTATTGTTACTCTTGCTCCCGTCGGGATAAATCTGACCCCTTCCCCTGTTCCCGCCTACGTATATGGGATATTTTAAGAAGTGAACGTCTTTCTTAGTAGAAGGGTCCGGAGAAAGAATGGGAAAGACGATTTCACTATATTTCTGACCAGGAACAGGACCCACTACAAGAATATTTCTTTTAGTGGGGCGATAGCTCTGAAAAGACAGATTGCCCATCTTTTCTTTCAGCTCGGGAGAAATACGATCGAGGGGAGCTAATTCGAATCCCTCGGGTAAAATAAGGACAGCCCCCACATTCAAAGCCCCCCTTTTACCATTAGCAAGAACTTGTTTCAGTTGCATATCATAAGGGATTCTAACAACTGCTTCAAATACAGTATCAGGAAGCACAGCTTGTGGAACCTCAATATCCACGGGCTTATTAGCTAAATGGCAATTGGCACATACAATACGCCCGGTTGCTTCTCGTGGATTTTCATAACCCTGCTGCGCAAAAATAGGATATGCATTTGAAATAGATGTCCGAGTTATTACATATATCATGATCAATACGGAAATGAATCGAGTCATCTCTTTCTTTACCCAGGAAAAGGTATTTCTATTTTGCATGGTCCAATAATTGATCCCGGAAATTTCTACAATAAATTAGGTAGGTAGCTAGCATAGTTCCCTATCCATGATTCTGCCATTGTACTGGAATAATTGTACTGAAGTATAGTAGGAATCCCCTGGGCGGGTAGAAGTATAAAGAGTGGGTAAGCTTCAAAACGGTTTGTTTATGTACGAAGTAGCATCACGATTTGATTGATATCAGCAGATCAAATGAGTTCTTCATTCATTCATTGAATGATAAATCACTACAAGTGAAGGAGATACACGATTTAAATAATGGAAGATCCAATATTTCAAAATTGTATCTAGAATGACTGGAAAAGTGGAAACAAGACCAGATATAATTTGATCATTATGAGCAAATCCAAAATCTTTGTAGACCGAACCAATCATTAGTTCCCACCCTCGGGGTGAGTGGAATCCGATACATAAATCAGTTAATAAAAGAATAGAAAAAGCCTTTATTGTGTCGCTTAAGTTATAGAGGAATTCCTGAACCCAAGAATTCAGAATGACAAGTTCTTCATTACCCAGAATAGAATAACCACTTAGAATAGCAAAACAGATTATATTTGTCGAGAAATCCAAAATGATATGGATATGATCTTCGTTGTGCATTTTGACCAATTGCATCGTCTCTTTGTGGATTCCTATACGAAGCTTTTGTATCTGTGTCTCCGGGTACTCTTTTATCATTTCATCCAACAGGAATAGTTGTTCTAATTCTATGAATCTTTCTAGAACGTTCTTTTCTTGAATATCATTCAAAAAAGTTTCGGATTGTCCGGTATTCCACCAATTAGTAACCCAAGGTTCCAGACTTTTATTAAATGAGAGAGAGATCCACCAGGGCAAAAAGACTATAGATGCAAGATACGGGAGGGGAGTCAATGCTTTCTTTTTTGACACTTTTCATCTGTGAATTGTTAATGAACCCGCTTCATTCGCCGACTCTATCTGATCCGATATTTCTATGAAGCATGAGTTCTATAACAAGGTATGGAACCTATGGATCTATTCCTTTTTTTTTTTTTTTGAATTGTTTAGTCTTTGGATCTAGAAAGAATATAGAAATAGAAATAGAATAAGGGCCCGTTTCGAATGAAGAAATAATCAAATACTTTTCCCAGATATCTCAGTCGGTCAAATTCGAACCAATTCTATCTTCATTTGTTCTTTCGATGAATGCCCAAAAGAACCGCTTCAAATAATGAATATTATTTTGATTTCGAGACGAAAGAACTCCCCTCAATTATTTTTTCGAAATTTTCACTGGCTACCCACGACCCAGGAATAATTGAGGGGATATTTCTGAAAAATATTAATGATGAAATCCGAAATAGGTGACAAAACGAGAGAGAAATTGGATAGTTATGAGAGATCTAAACGTTTGGTTATCCAGGAGCCAAAGAAAGGATCAAAAAAGAAACATCGATTGACAAAAGAAAGATAATTAACGAGATATGATACATCTGTATCTAATGTATTAATCCAAAGTATTGGCCCTAAAAAGAAAAGAGAAATTATGTATTCCGAAATGCTCTGATATGTGTGATGAATACATACTTATTAGACTTGTTACTAGTAGAATTGAGTTCTATATGCAGAAAAGGGAGTTTTGGTCGATCAAAATTGCTTCTTATTATGGTTGTTCCGTATACGTCCGCCTGCTTTATTCTATGGGCCACAGAAGGATTACCAACGGAACGGGGGAAATAGAATCTAACATGTTTTCCTCGAATGAACGTTCCGAAGAAGCTTCAGTTATATTTAAAAGGGGGTTCCTGGGTCCTTTCCCTCATGCTGAGAAAGCATTCATTCCCTTCATTTCAAAATACTTCAATTGGCACGCGCAAGAAATAGGCCAATTCAGCAGCTTTTTGTTCAATTTCTCGTGGAGTAAAATTTTCGTCAGTACGGGTCAAGGGAATGGCGCCCTGGCCTCTGATTTCCATATAAAGGACACGTCGAGGATAAAGACCCTTTTTAACTTCCATTCTGATCGATTGAATCTCTCTCATAAGGAATCGAAGGAAGATGCGACGATTTATTCCAGGAAATCCCCAACGAAAAATACACACTATTCCTTCTTTTCTATCGAATCGATCATAACCGCTACCTACATTCCACGAAATTGTGCACCACAAATAGGAACTAATGAACAGACCTGCGATCCCATAGAAAGACATCACGATTCCTTGGGGAAAAAAAATGATTTGCTGAGACGGGAATAAAGATATCAGATTCCTACCAAGATAACTGGAAGTTCCAACCAATAAGAATCCTAGTGAACCTAAAAAAAGGATACAGGCCCAGCAGAAATTACTTGTTTTTCGAGACCCCGTTATAAGTTCTATCCATATACGTTCTGATCGATAGTTCATACTAGATCCAGTTGCATCCTATTGGAATTGAGAGAAGAGAATAAGCCAAATGAATTTGATTTTACTTTTTTTATTTTGCTCCCGAAGTAACTCTCATCAACTAGCACTATTATGACGCGAACTATTAGGAGTAATTCATCGAATTGGTTAGATATAAAATAATAACATCCCCTTCGTATAATACCACCACTATGTATATCTACATAATATAGATACGTTAACTTTCTGTTTCAGATATCCGCTCTGATCCATTTTAAAACAGCTATCCCCCCATATACATGCATTTATCCATATATAATGTATCCGCATGTATAATCACTTTTTTATTTGTGCCCGGAGGGAGCCACATGTCGTATCATATTCCACTAAATGGATATCCCTATTATGATCCAAGTCCAAGTGTTGAAATAAATTGATGAAATTTTGTGCTATCAGGTCTAAACAATCTTGTTTTTTTGAACATGAAGAGATAAAGAAGCCATTGCAATTGCTGGAAACACTAAGCCCACTAAAGGCACAAAAATAGAGGGTAAATTGAAATCTGTCATAGAATGGGTGCCTCGATTTAATATTTGTACCTGTTATAAAGATATCTTATCTTATGATAAGTATATCTATTATAAGTATTATTAAGTATATAATAAGTGCAAGGAATGTAGAGCTAAATAAGTGTATCTATTCACCTTTCTACAAGAAATAGATGGATGATAATCCGCTTTATTATTCTTGTTCTACCGCCCTTATCTTCTAATAAAGAGTTTCTTACGAGTTTCCTAAGGATTTGTTAGAATCCGATCCAACAGGAATTCATAGTCAAAAGTGTAGGTCCTCGGGAGATATAAAAATATGCAACACTTCCCTTATAGATTTGAATTATTCTATATATATTAATACGATATATATTAATATGAAAGAAGGGAACATGAAATTCTTTTTATTTTTTTTCCCAATTCCATTCCGCGGAAGGAAGAATTCGCTCTTTTCCTCCCGATAGGGGGTTCCTGATTACTAATCATGAATAGGGGTAGGATAAAAAATCTGCATCAAAAAAAGTAATTATCCGAAACTTCCCATAGAACTTATGTTACCAAAGAAAACTCCACTCTTCTTATTTTGACTTTGATTCCGATGAACTAAAGTTCGCTACAAATAACTGAGCCTAGCGCTCTACTTGAATTTTGATTCAAGGGAAAGAAACCGTGTAGCTGAAATAATTCACTCAGAACACCTTTTAAAGGATTACGTGGTACGATTGGATCAAATAAGCCCTTATGGAATAAATACTCAGCTGCTTGTGAACCGTCAGGTACTGTCTTATTCAATGTTTGTTCAATTACTCTTTTCCCCGCAAATGCAATGTAGGCATTGGGTTCAGCAATAATAATATCTCCCAACATACCAAAACTGGCCGTTACTCCGCCGGTTGTAGGAGATGTAAGGATTGATACATAGAATAACTTTTTATTGAATTGATAATCATATAAAGCGGAAGATATTTTAGCCATTTGCATCAAACTCAAACTTCCTTCTTGCATGCGTGCTCCTCCAGAAGCACACACCATAATAACAGGTAGAAATCTATTAGCAGCATATTCGATCAACCGGGTGATTTTCTCGCCTACTACGGATCCCATACTACCCCCCATGAACTGAAAATCCATAACCCCAATGGCTATGGGAATCCCATTTAGTTGACCTATGCCTGTTTGAACAGCCTCAGTTAAACCTGTCTTTCTTTGATACGAATTGATACGATCTCTATAAGGTTCCTCTTCCGAGTGAAATTCAATGGGGTCAATAGAGACCATGTCTTCGTCCATAGGATCCCAAGTGCCCGAATCAACCGAAAGTTCGATTCTATCTGAACTACCCATTTTCAAATGATATCCACATTGTTCACAAATATTCATTTTTGACCTAAAAAATTTCTTATAATTTAATCCATAACAATTTTCGCATTGAACCCATAAATGTCTGTATTTTTTATTTCCATCGAAATCATTAGATCTTCCTCTTATATTGAAATCACTGCCATTACCGCCAGTTCTTATACTAGAACTCCCCCTGTCACTATCACTTACACTTTCACCACTACAAATGTAACTATAAATATAACTGTAAATGTGATTGTCGCTACCACTCGAAATGTACTTATCAATACTGATTTCAGAACGAAGATAACTATCAATGCAACTATTAATGTGATTATTCCAACTATACGTAGTATCATACATATAATGATCATAGTAGCAATTGTCACTCTTAGACCCGCTATTCAGATAACTAGAAAAAGCAGTTTCTAGTTCACTCAGAAAAGAACTATCATTGTCAATCTCAAAAACCCGATTTTCAATATCAAAATATACGGAATAACTGTTACCATTACTATCCCTAACTAAAAAAGTGTCATCAGAGATGAAACTCCAAATGTCCCTGACACCGAAAAAATGATCAACATTACTGCAACTATGACTTTCGCGCCAACCATGATTATGATTGTTTTTATTCGTATCATTTAGAATGGGATCTTCACTTCCACTGGTATTTCCAACAGGACGACCAAGACTGTCCATTGATTTACCTAGCCCACACCTGTGTTCTAACTCCTCGTTAGACAACATTGAATTGAACCACCATTTTCCCATAGATCCTTCCTGCCCCCTATTTGAAAATACAATAAATGAATAGTCATTCGACGAAAAAGAATTTTACTATTTCATTTCCTATCGGAATACGCATATAGATCCAATCACTAGGATTATTAACTAATAACGAGTAACTATTGAACGAAAGAGATGATTTTGTGGGAATCGGGAGTATCAATTCACTATATATGATGGAACCTTTTCTTCAATTATTATAAATAGAAGATAGGTTTCTCCCATGTTGTGTACAAACTCTCATCGAAAAGATAAATATTTGTTCCCTCCTAGGAAGGATTCATTTTCGTATAATCTCGTATAATAATAAGTTTCTAATGCAACACGGAATGAAAAGGACAATATACAGGATGAGTAGAAGAAGTTGTGACCCTTAGCTCGATCTATGGTCCGAAACAACGGGATAGAAAAGGATCCACCAATCCTAAGGATCCATAGGATTAATTATGGATCCAACAATAGAAGCATTGAGTTGTTTAGTCTTAGAT